CTCTGCTCTACCAGCTGAGCTATCCCGACCATTCCCATTCCCGATACCGCATCCTCATTTTACTAGATAACTTAGGTCTATGTCAATTCAAAGGGTATTACAAAGTCTTATCCAGGTGCTAGAATTTCTTGGATCTTCAAAAAAGGAAGACTTTGTCAGCTTCAGTATGAATAATGATATCGACCATGACTCGTTCAAATGGGGAGTCTTTGGTCAAAGACGGTCATTCGTACATGTATCATATATCACAAGACTTGTCATAAGAGACAAATCTTTCTCTCGGATCCGTTTGTAAAAGAGTAGGGTGAATAAGAAAGATAACGAATTTGAACTACTAACGAAAAAAAAGATAAGATAAATAGTTAATAGTTAAGGAGTCAAATGGGCTTTTTGGGGATAGAGGGACTTGAACCCTCACGATTTTTAAAGTCAACGGATTTTCCTCTTACTATAAATTTCATTGTTGCCGGTATTGACATGTAGAATGGGACTCTATCTTTATTCTCGTCCGATTAATTAGTTCTGCAAAAGAACTATCAGACTGTGTGGTGAATGCTTTGATCAATGAATATTCGATTCTTTCTTCAATATGGAATCGATTCACAACAATTTTTCCCTTTTTCATAGAAAAATACAGATTAAGGTCGTCATTAATCATTTGATAGAGTATTTCAGTACGTATACGTATGTATATACGCATATCCTTCATCTTTTCGGAAGTTTCAATGGAAGGATTACTCTACCAATGCAACACAGTCAATTCCATTTGTTAGAACAGCTTCCATTGAGTCTCTGCACCTATCCTTTTTTCACCTTCTGGGCCTTTTTTTGTTTTTGGAAAATAGGATTTGGCTCAGGATTGCCCATTTTTATTAATTCCGGGGTTTCTCTGAATTTGAAAGTTCTCACTTAGTAGGTTTCCATACCAAGGCTCAATCCAATTAAGTCCGCAGCGTCTACCAATTTCGCCATATCCCCTTTTTGTTTTGAGATTAGGATCTCATTTTTATTCAGATGTCGTTCTCTTTTTTATTTCATTTCTGCTGGAACCGTTGAATTCATTAAATACTGATTCCTATCTCGAAAAAGTTTTTCTCCTCTTTGATTTCTTGGCTATCTTCTTTCATCTTCTATAGGAAACCCGCACCCGCATTTGGTCCAATCAGAAACGATTCTATCATTTCTGTATCTGCAATTCAATATAGATGGAGATATACCACGTATATATGTCTCTCTTCTGCTCGTTTTTCCCATGCAATTTGGAATACTTGAACGGTCGATTCTTTTTTTCGTCTGAGCTTCCATCTTTACGAATCAAAGCGCAATAATTTCTAATTATTTAAAACAAATCATTCCATTTAGAAATAAAAAAGATATATATGATGATATGAAATAAAATATATATATATATATATATATAAATGTAATAAAAAGACTTTCAAATATCATTTGAAAGCAAAAACGAAAATGATTTAATCTAAAAATAGATCGAATCAAATATTTTTTAATATTAAATGCTATACTATAGAATTGTACTATATAATTGTGATGTGAGAAAAAAACTAAAATTATATATCGATAGATTAATCGTTATATTCTATGGTCTATGGTAAGTATGAGTATTGAATATTTCCTTTCAATTCTATATTCTATTTTTTCGATAGTCATATTCATTATGACTAGCTAATAGGAATCGCCAAGAATGCAAATATAAGTATATTAATTAAAATTAATAGCTAACAATAGTTTATTGAATCCCTATGCAGGTATAATTTATCTTATGTGAGCCTGCTTAGCTCAGAGGTTAGAGCATCGCATTTGTAATGCGATGGTCATCGGTTCGATTCCGATAGCCGGCTTTTCTCTATTTATTTTCTTCGAGTTTTTACATGATTGAGAATGCCCTTTTGAAATCCGAAATCAAATAATATTTAAAAATATATATATTTTTTTTTTTTATCTTATAGGAACTTACAACTATGCCATGAAAAGAATCCCTTTAATCTATTTTTTATCTATATAGAATCTTTATATAGAATATATATAGAATATATATAGAATAGAAAGGTCTGGATATTTATTCATCTAATTATTCTTTAGAGTACAAGTACACTACTTCCGTAAACTTCGCTTCATTTATCATTTAGTTCAGTTTTAGTTTAGGTTTATTCTGTAAAATGAAATTTCATCAATAAGAATTCAATATAAATAAGAATAAGGAGTCTTTATGTCGCGTTACCGGGGACCTCGTTTCAAAAAAATACGCCGCCTGGGAGCTTTACCGGGACTAACTAATAAAAGGCCTAGAGCCGGAAGTGATCTTAGAAACCAATCACGTTCCGGTAAAAAATCTCAATATCGTATTCGTCTAGAAGAAAAACAAAAGTTGCGTTTTCATTATGGTCTTACAGAACGACAATTACTTAAATACGTTCGTATCGCCGGCAAAGCCAAGGGGTCAACAGGTCAGGTTTTACTCCAATTACTTGAAATGCGCTTG